CTAGTTTTGGTATGTTGGGGGATATCATTATTGCCGAACCCAATGCCTATATTGCATTTGCGGGTAAAAGAGTAATTGAACAAACATTGAAAAAAGCCGTGCCTGAAGGTTCACAAGCGTCTGAATCTTTATTCCGTAAGGGCTTATTGGATGCAATTGTACCACGTAATCCTTTAAAAGGTGTTCTGAGTGAGTTATTTCAGCTCCATGCTTTTTTTCCTTTGAACCAAAATTCAATCAAATAGAGCAAAATTGTTAGTTTATCAGAATCAAAAGAAAACCCTGAAAAATTAATTTCTTTTTCTTTGGTTCGTGACCTAAGATTGAATTAGAGAAAGAATCATGCGAATAATTTTTTTTTTATCGATGTTATTGTTTACTACTCAGTAAACCTCTATCAACAAGATCAAAAGTGAATTCTTCCTTTCGGGACGGGAAGTTCAAATTAGACCAGACAACTAAAACAAAGTTCATTTTCCTCTCTTGCTTGCATATGTATAGATAATTCAAATATAGATATATACAGATCTATAGAGAGTCTTGGATCTTTTTGCATCTCCCGAAAATTCCATTTTTACCCTGTTGTGTTGTTGGATCGGATTCTAATAAATTTTTCGGAAATTTGTAATCGAATCAATTTTTTTTTTATTAATTAATTAATATTAGAAGATAATTAATATTAGAAGACAAAAAAGAACAAAAAAAATAATAAATCTAACAAGTGGATTATGATACATATATTTCATTTAGAAAGATGAATAAGTCCATTTATTTAGTTTGACTTTTCTTGTACCTATTCTATTTCTATTAGGTTCTTAATTAGTATTAGATATATATTTACTTAACGATACAACGATACTTAGTATAATTATATTATATATAATACAAATACAAGATATTCTAAGATATCTTTAGAATTAAGAATATAACAATAACAGGTACAAATATTAAATTGAGGTACCCATTCTATGACAACTTTCAATAACTTACCCTCTATTTTTGTGCCTTTAGTAGGCCTAGTCTTTCCGGCAATTGCAATGGCTTCTTTATTTCTTCATATTCAAAAAAATAAGATTTTTTAGATCTGATGAGACCTAATCTTATCCCCCCTTTTTTGATTTTCAAAACTTCGATTCGGTAAGACCCATTTGGTAGAATATTGTATAACACATAGATTCCTACAAACATAAATAAAAAAAAACTCTTATGCATGTGTAAACATATTATATGGGTAAATGAATTTTCGCTATTTTAAAAAATGGATCATCATCGAGCCGATGTATGAAATTAAAGTCAATGTATTTATTTGTATGTATATATCTATAAGGGATCATATGAAGGAAGGAGATATTATTATTTTAGATATAACTAATTTTATGAATTACTCCTGAAGTTAAAGTAAAGGTTCACAGCAAAATAGTACTAGTTGATGAGAGTTACTTTGAAAACAAAAAAGGGAAAGTCATATTTTCTCAATTCAAAAAAATTGTACAACTGGATCTAATATATATGAGTTGGCGATCAGAATCTATATGGATAGAATTTATAACAGGGTCTCGAAAAACAAGTAATTTCTGCTGGGCCTTTATCCTTTTTTTAGGTTCATTAGGATTCTTATTGGTTGGAACTTCCAGTTATCTTGGTAGAAATTTGATATCGTTATTTCCGTCTCAGCAAATCATTTTTTTTCCACAAGGGATTGTGATGTCTTTCTATGGGATCGCGGGTCTCTTTATTAGTTGCTATTTGTGGTGCACTATTTTGTGGAATGTGGGTAGTGGTTATGATCTTTTCGATAGAAAAGAAGGAATCGTACGTATTTTTCGTTGGGGATTCCCTGGAAAAAGTCGTCGCATCTTTTTACGATTCCTTATGAAAGATATTCAGTCCATCAGAATAGAAGTTAAAGAGGGTATTTATGCTCGGCGTGTACTTTATATGGAAATTCGAGGTCAGGGGGCTATTCCTTTAATTCGTACTGATGAAAATTTGACTACACGAGAAATTGAGCAAAAAGCTGCCGAATTGGCTTACTTCTTGCGTGTACCAATTGAAGTATTTTGAAATGAATTGAAAATTAAATGCTTTCGCAGCAGGAAGAAAAAAACTCAAGAATTTCTTTCTTTTTTTTCAATATTTTGAATTGATATGATACCTTAGACGTTAGATACGGATCGATCCTATCTTGGAAATTATCTATACTTTATTTTGATTTTATTTTGTCAATTGACCTGACCATTCATCCTTTCTTTTGTGCTCCTTCTTAATTTAATTACCAAGCAAGTGGATTTATTCCTTACTAAAATAAAGAAAACTTTTTTTTTTCATTAATTTTTTATCATCATAATATTCTTCATAAATTTTTCGTAATTTTTACTGTATAGGTAATAGGTGGAATTTTTTACATATTTGATAGAAAAGGAGTTTCTTCGTCTCGAAAATCGAATAATATTCAGTATTTGAAACAGTTCTTTTAGCATTGATAAAAAAAAAGGGGGAATAACTTCGAATTTGATCCTGGAAACACTATTTTTTCTTTATTCAAATTTACTTGAAGTTTTTTCTTAGTCTATTTCTGTATTCTTTCTAGATTCAAAGCAAAGACTAAGTATTGAATCACAAAAAAAAAGAAAATAGATTCATAGGCTCAATACATTCTATTCTAATTAGAATAGAAACTCATGCTCGATAGAAATATTAGATCTAATAGAATCAACAAATGAGGTAGGTTCATTAACAATTCACAGATTAAAAATGGCAAAAAAGAAAGCATTCATTCTTCTTTTATATTTTGCATCTATAGTCTTTTTGCCCTGGTGGATCTCTCTCTCCTGTAATAAAAGTCTGAAAACTTGGATTACTAATTGGTGGAATACTAGAAAATGCGAAACTTTTTTGAATGATATTCAAGAAAATAGTGTTCTAGAAAAATTCATCCAATTAGAGGAACTCTTCCAGCTGGATGAAATGATAAAGGAATACCCAGAAACCGATTTACAAAAATTTCGTCTAGGAATCCACAAAGAAACGATCCAATTCATCAAGATACACAATGAGTATCGTATCCATACAATTTTGCATTTCTCGACAAATCTAATCTCTTTCGTTATTCTAAGTGGTTATTCCTTTTGGGGTAAGGAAAAACTTTTTATTCTGAACTCTTGGGTTCAAGAATTCCTATATAATTTAAGTGACACAATTAAAGCTTTTTCGATTCTTTTATTAACTGATTTATGTATCGGATTCCATTCGCCTCACGGTTGGGAACTAATGATTGGTTATATTTACAAAGATTTTGGATTTGCTCATTATGAGCAAATTATATCTGGTCTAGTTTCTACCTTTCCAGTCCTTCTTGATACAATTTTTAAATATTGGATCTTTCATTATTTAAATCGTGTATCTCCTTCACTTGTAGTGATTTATCATTCAATAAATGACTGAAAAATGATTCACTGATCCAATTCTAATCTTTCTTACCTTATACATAACCAAAGTATTCAAAGTCGTATTTACTTTACTCTTTTTACCCATGGGGGGTTCCTTCTATAATTTCAGCAAAATTTTTTCATTTTTTCAGTAAATGTAAATAGCAGAGCAGAATTGTGGATAGGGAAGTATATTAGCGACCCACCTAACTTTATTGTAGAAATTTTCGGGATAAATGATTGGACCATGCAAACTAGAAATACCTTTTCTTGGATAAGGGAAGAGATTACTCGCTCCATATCTGTCTCACTCATGATATATATAATAACTTGGGCATCCATTTCAAATGCATATCCTATTTTTGCCCAGCAGAGTTATGAAAATCCACGAGAGGCAACTGGACGTATTGTATGTGCCAATTGCCATTTAGCTAATAAGCCCGTGGATATTGAGGTTCCACAAGCGGTACTTCCTGATACTGTATTTGAAGCAGTTGTTAAAATTCCTTATGATATGCAACTAAAACAAGTTCTGGCTAATGGTAAAAAAGGAGCTTTGAATGTGGGAGCTGTTCTTATTTTACCGGAGGGGTTTGAATTAGCCCCCCCCGATCGTATTTCACCCGAGATGAAAGAAAAGATAGGCAATCTGTATTTTCAGAATTATCGCCCCAATAAAAAAAATATTCTTGTGATAGGTCCTGCTCCTGGTCAAAAATATAGTGAAATAACCTTTCCTATTCTTTCCCCAGACCCTGCTACTAATAAAGATGTTCACTTCTTAAAATATCCTATATACGTAGGTGGGAACAGGGGAAGGGGTCAGATTTATCCTGACGGTAGCAAAAGTAACAATACAGTTTATAATGCTACGGCAGCAGGGATAATAAGCAAAATTTTACGAAAAGAAAAGGGGGGATACGAAATAACCATAGTGGATGCATCAGATGGACGCCAAGTGATTGATATTATCCCTCCAGGACTAGAACTTCTTGTTTCAGAGGGCGAATCCATAAAACTGGATCAACCATTAACGAGTAATCCTAATGTGGGTGGATTTGGTCAGGGGGATGCAGAAATAGTACTTCAAGATCCATTACGTGTCCAAGGCCTTTTGTTCTTCTTAGGATCTGTTGTTTTGGCACAAATCTTTTTGGTTCTTAAAAAGAAACAGTTTGAGAAGGTTCAATTGTCCGAAATGAATTTCTAGATCGGTATATTTATCTTTATCAAATTCGTAAAAAAGAACCAAATTCTTGTTGGCAATTTGGTCTGATCAAAAAAATTATGAAACGCCTTTTGCCTCTCTTTAGATTTTATATTCCTTTTCTACCAGATGTCAGGAATTACTTGTATCATAGTCCTAATCCTAGTATGTATATTGAGAAGAATTCACTTTACCCCCTCTTCTTTATTTTCAATCCAAATTGTAAAAATTGGAAGGGGTGTGGTGTGATTCTGTCATTATTGACCAATTTGAAATGTTAGAGAATGTATCAATAATCAAGAGTTTTGTTTTCTATTAGAATAGAAAACAAAACTAGATACTAAACATAAGATAAGGAAAACAAG